CCAATAAAACTACAGCTAAATTAAAATAATCAAAATTCCAAAAACAAATCCAAACTCTTTAAAGAAACCTATCTAATCAATACCTAAAGTTCTAGAAAAATGAACCTAAAAAATCAAACCAGCTATTGAACTCAGATAAATTTTAACCCCTACTTAAATTTTACCCCCCCCAGTAAAATTATTCCAGCACATTTTATCTAATCAAATCAAAAATCCAAAGTAAATAAATAATTTACAAAAATTTTTCTTCTCCACCCCCCCCTAAAAAGTAAAAAAATTGACAAAATTTAACATAAATTTTTATAAATTTATCAAAATAACAAAATAAATTAAAATATTACTATTTTTCTGATATTAAAAATAAAAAAAATGCCTAATTTTACTAATCTAAAAAATTATACAAACAATAAAATCATTTATAAAACAGATCTTATTTTTTAGGCCTAAAAAATAGATGCAATTAATAAACAAATAAATTTAGTTTGATTTTTTAGACCTTAAAATAATCAAATCAAAATAAATGAAAATAGCAAAATATAATAATTTGTTTGAGATATACTATTAAATTTTAAGTCTTACCTCCTACTTATAAAGACTATTCCGTCTCATAAAAATAAAACTTATAATGAAACTAATTTTTTTTAAACCTAAAATAATTTTATTTGAAATTTTATATTATAGAAAATATTTTATATACTTCCCTTACATTAAAAGTCCAATCAATTTTTCAAAAGAAAAATGCCAATACCTTAATATTCCAATACTAACGCGTACGTATATATATATATATATTAATTAAATATTGTCTATGATTTTTTTGGAGGCCCAAAAATCGACAATCGATTTCCAAATTTGACCTTTTTTGAAAAAAAATGTCTCAAAAACAATTTCTGATGTCAAAAATTTATTATTTAATGAAAAAACATTTTTTAACTAATTTTTGTTAAATCAATTAAAATCTAATAGCACGATTTTTTAGAATATGACTACATTGATTCATCAAAGAATAAAAATTTGTACTTATTTCTCTTTATAATAAACGCAATATTTTCTTTGAAAAATTAATAGTATTAAATTTAAATAAAACTAATTAATTATAAATTTAAGCAACTTTTTTTTTTTCCATTAGGAATTGGATTATTTAATATTTGTTTAAGATTCATTAACATATCCTAAAATTAATTAACCAATTTAATTTATTAAAGAAAATTTTTAAAAAACTAATACTTATACTAGAGAAAATTAACTAATAACAAATTGCTAAATAATTTTACGTATATATATAATAATAATTTAATGTATTAATAATTAATAATATTTTCTTTATTAAGAATAATTTAGATGTTATAATAATATAAATATGTTAATAGTAATGCTAATATAATGATTATATTTTAATTAATACATTATTGGTTTATAAATTAATAATAACTTATCATTCTATTATCTGTATTAAATATTAATCAATCTCTAAGAAAATTAATTAAAAATAAAATTCTATGCTAAATATTTATGTGATTATTCTTTTTTCAATAAATTCAGAGAAACTTATATGGATCATTAAATAATTAATATGTTATTTAAAATTATTATTATTTTTTTTTTTTTATAAATTTTAATTATATAATAAGTTTTTATAAGATAATTTATTAAATTTTTATTGATTATTTTTTTTTCAAAATAATAACCCATTAAGACCCCATCGACTTTGATATTCCAGCCTATTAGGGTGTATCAATAATTTTTTGGCTTGTCCAAAAATTGTCAAATTTTTACACTTTTTTTACACTTTTTTTGAGCCATTTTGTTGGGAATTTTAATAGTGAGCATTGTTTAAAAAAAAAAAATTATAAGTAAAGTTTTAATGAAGTGCCTGAAAAAAAGGGTTATCTTGATAGGATAAATTATGCCATTAAGGCCTTTATTACATTTAATAGAATTAAACTATTACTTTTAACATCAAAAATTAATGTACGCCTTATACTTAAATGTAAAAAAGATAAGCTAATAAAGCTAATGGGTTCATACCCCATTTATAAAGGTTATAATCCTTTTCTTTTTAATTAATTTCAAATATTGAAAATTACTATTTTATATAACTCTAATAAATAGAATCATAATTACTATCTCAACCTTTTCTTGATTAAATATATGAATAGGATTAGAAATCAATATATTATCAATTATTCCTTTAATAAATCAATCTAAAAATATATTCATAACAGAAGCTTCATTAAAATATTTTATTGTTCAAGCTATAGCATCATCAATTTTATTATTAAGAATTATTTTAATATCTACACACTTTATAGACAATAAAATTATATTAATCATAAATTCTAGCCTATTAATTAAAATCGGATCCGCCCCATTTCATTTTTGATTCCCAGAAATCATAGAAGGCCAAATATGAGCAATATGTTTTAATTTATTAACTATTCAAAAAATTAGACCTTTTATGCTATTAAACTATAATATAAATTCACCTTATTTTTTTTCAATCATTATTATTTTAAATATAATTATTAGAGCCCTAATAGGTTTAAATCAAATTAGAATACGAAAAATCTTAACTTTTTCATCAATTAATCACATTGGATGAATAATTACAACAATTATATTTATAAAAACAATTTGAATTTTTTACTTTTTAATTTATACCTTTACCTTAATTTGCTTAATTTACATTTTAAATAATTTTAATATCTATTATTTAAAACAAATAATTAACCTTAATATACCAATTAATTTAAAAATAATTATTATAATAAATTTTTTAAGAATAGGTGGATTACCCCCATTTATTGGATTTTTACCAAAATGACTATCTATTCAATTAATAGTAATAAATAATTTTACATTTTTAATAACAATAATAGTAATTTTAACCTTATTAACACTCTTTTATTACACTCGATTAATTATTACAAGATTAATACTTATAAAAAATACTAATTCATTAAAATTCAAAATTAATAATTCAATTATTTTTATAAATTTAATAAATATTTTAACCTTACCTTTAATATTCATTATTTTTATAGTATAAGGATTTAAGTTAAATAAACTAATAGCCTTCAAAGCTAAAAATAAAGACTTCTTTAAGCCTTACCTTAGTTCCTTCCCCCTCAGGATTATAGGGTATAATGTTAAGCCTAAGAAAAAAAATTCACCTTTAAACTTGCAATTTAAAATCATGATTGACTATTAGACTTGATAAAAGAATTTTAAATTCATAAATAAATTTACAATTTATCGCTTAATTCGGCCATTTTATCGAATAAATGATTTTTCTCCACAAATCATAAAGATATTGGCACCTTATATTTTATTTTTGGTGCATGAGCAGGAATAGTCGGAACATCCCTAAGAATACTAATTCGAGCTGAATTAGGAGCCCCCGGTTCTTTAATTGGTGATGACCAAATTTATAATGTTGTTGTAACCGCCCATGCATTTATTATAATTTTTTTTATAGTAATACCAATTGTTATTGGAGGATTCGGAAATTGGCTTGTCCCTTTAATATTAGGAGCCCCTGATATAGCTTTCCCTCGAATAAATAATATAAGATTTTGGTTATTACCCCCATCATTAACTTTACTTCTTTTTAGAAGAATTGTAGAAAGAGGAGCTGGAACAGGATGAACAGTGTATCCCCCACTATCATCAAATATTGCTCATAGAGGTTCTTCTGTAGATTTAGCAATTTTTAGGCTACATCTAGCAGGAATTTCATCAATTCTAGGTGCTGTAAATTTTATTTCAACAATCATCAATATACGATCAATTGGAATAAGATTTGATCGAATGCCTTTATTTGTATGATCAGTTAATATTACAGCAATTTTACTCCTTCTTTCATTACCTGTTTTAGCAGGAGCTATCACAATATTACTTACAGATCGTAATTTAAATACTTCATTCTTTGACCCTGCTGGAGGAGGAGATCCTATTTTATACCAACATCTATTTTGATTTTTTGGGCATCCTGAAGTATATATTCTAATTCTTCCTGGGTTCGGTTTGATTTCCCATATTATTAGGCAAGAAAGAGGAAAAAAAGAAGCTTTTGGAACATTAGGAATAATTTATGCTATATTAGCTATTGGTCTTCTAGGTTTTATTGTATGAGCCCACCATATATTTACTATTGGGATAGATGTTGATACTCGAGCTTACTTTACATCAGCAACTATAATTATTGCAGTACCTACTGGAATTAAAATTTTCAGGTGACTAGCAACATTACATGGAACTCAAATTAACTACTCACCATCAATTCAATGAGCTTTAGGATTTGTTTTTTTATTTACTGTTGGAGGACTTACAGGAGTAATTTTAGCAAATTCATCAATTGATATTGTTTTACACGATACTTACTATGTTGTAGCTCATTTCCATTATGTACTATCTATAGGAGCAGTGTTTGCAATTATAGCAGGAATTGTTCATTGATTCCCATTATTTACAGGAATAACATTAAATAATAAATTATTAAAAATTCAATTTATTTCAATATTTATTGGAGTAAATGTAACATTTTTTCCTCAACATTTTTTAGGGCTTGCAGGTATACCTCGCCGTTACTCAGATTATCCTGATGCTTATACTCCATGAAATTTAGTTTCAAGGATTGGTTCAATAATCTCAATAACTAGAATTTTATTTTTTTTATTTATCCTATGAGAAAGATTAGCCTCAAGACGAAAAAGTTTATCCTCATTAAATTTAAATTCTTCTATTGAATGAATACAATTAATGCCCCCTGCTGAACATAGATACTCAGAATTACCAATATTAACAAATTTCTAATATGGCAGAATAGTGCAATGGATTTAAATCCCATTTATAAAGATTATCTTTTTTTAGATGTCAACATGAAGAACATTAATACTTCAAGATAGAGCATCTCCTTTAATAGAACAATTAACATTTTTCCATGACCATACTTTAATAATCTTAATTATAATTACAGTCTTAGTAGGTTATATAATAATTAGAATTTTTTTTAATAAATTTAATTATCGATATTTACTAGAAGGTCAAACAATTGAAATTATTTGAACTCTTATACCTGCTATTATTTTAATTTTTATTGCATTGCCCTCATTACGATTATTATATCTACTAGATGAAATTAATAACCCTTCAGTTACAATTAAAACTATCGGACATCAATGATACTGATCTTATGAATATTCAGATTTTTCTAATATTGAATTTGATTCTTATATAATTCCAATTAATGAAATAAAATCATATAATTTTCGTCTTTTAGATGTTGATAATCGAATAGTTATCCCTTACTCCTCTCAAATTCGGATACTTGTTACATCTAGAGATGTTATTCATTCTTGAACAATTCCATCAATAAATATTAAAATTGATGCAACTCCAGGACGTCTTAATCAAGTAAGAATATTTACAAACCGAACTGGAATTTTCTTTGGACAATGTTCAGAAATTTGTGGTGCAAATCATAGATTTATACCAATTGTTATTGAAAGAATTTCTCCTAATTTATTTATAAACTGAATTTCTAAAATAATAGAAATTTCATTAAATGGCTGAAAGTAAGCAATGGTCTCTTAAACCATTTTATAGTATTTTACGATTACTTTTAATGAAAAATTTAGTTAAATAAATATAACATTAGTTTGTCAAACTAAAATTATCCTTTAAGATAATTTTTAATCCCTCAAATAGCCCCTATAAATTGATTAACTTTATTTTTTATATTTTTAATAGTATATATAATATTTAATACATTAAATTATTTTATATTCTTATATACACCTCAAAATAAAATTTATTTAAAATTAAAAAAACAAATTAATTGAAAATGATAACAAATTTATTTTCATCTTTTGACCCTTCTGCTATTTTTAGATTATCTTTAAATTGATTAAGATCCTTTCTAGGATTTATATTCATTCCTACTATATTTTGATTAATTCCTTCACGATGAAATTATTTATGAATTAATATCATCAATACTTTACATAATGAATTTAAAATTTTGATTAACTCTCCATATAAAGGAACAACATTAATATTTATTGCCCTATTTTCAATAATTCTTTTTAATAATTTTTTAGGGTTATTCCCATATATCTTTACAAGATCAAGACATTTAACAATAACTTTAACTTTATCCCTCCCATTATGGCTTTCATTTATATTATTTGGATGAATTAATAACACAAACCATATATTTGCCCATTTAGTCCCCCAAGGAGCACCTAATGCCTTACTTCCTTTTATAGTATGTATTGAAACAATCAGAAATATTATTCGTCCTAGAACATTAGCAGTTCGATTAACTGCTAACATAATTGCAGGACATTTACTTCTTACATTACTTGGAAATACAGGACCCTCAATAAATCTAATTATAGTAAATTTATTAATTTTTATTCAAATTTTATTATTATTACTTGAATCTGCAGTATCAATAATTCAATCATATGTATTTACTGTATTAAGAACTCTTTATTCTAGAGAAGTAATTTATGCACTCCCATAAAAATCACCCATTTCATTTAGTAGATGTTAGACCATGACCATTATTAGGAGCTCTTAGAGCAATAATTACTATAATTGGATTAATTAAATGATTTCACATATATGAAATTAATTTATTTATAATTGGAACAATTAACACAATTTTAATTATATATCAATGATGACGAGACATCGTCCGAGAAGGAACATTCCAAGGTCTCCATACTTTTACTGTTACTATAGGCCTTCGATGGGGGATAATTTTATTTATCACTTCAGAAGTATTTTTTTTCATTTCATTTTTTTGGGGATTTTTCCATAGAAGATTAACCCCAAACATTGAAATTGGAATAATTTGACCCCCTAAAGGAATTATCCCATTTAATCCTATACAAATTCCTTTATTAAATACTTTAATTTTATTAACCTCAGGATTAACTGTCACATGAGCCCATCATAGATTAATTGAAAATAATTACAACCAAACTACTCAAGGACTAATACTAACAGTTCTATTAGGAATTTATTTTAGAATCTTACAAGGATATGAATATGTAGAAGCTCCATTTTGTATCTCAGATGCAATTTATGGTTCATCTTTTTATATAGCAACAGGATTCCATGGAATTCATGTTATTATTGGAACAACATTTTTATTAATTTGTTTAATCCGTCATTTAAATAACCATTTTTCTAGAATTCATCATTTTGGATTTGAAGCAGCAGCTTGATACTGACATTTTGTAGATGTAGTTTGATTATTCTTGTATATCTCTATTTACTGATGAGGTAGATATTTATATAGTATAAAAATTATAATTGATTTCCAATCAAAAGATCTAATTAATTAGTATAAGTAATCATTATTTTAATAAAAATTATTTTTTTTTTATTTATTTTATCTAGAATTGTTATAATTTTATCCTCTATTATTTCAAAAAAAACTTTTATAGACCGTGAAAAAAATAGCCCATTTGAATGTGGGTTTGACCCTAAAAATTCATCTCGGTTACCATTTTCATTACATTTTTTTTTAATTGCAATTATTTTTTTAATTTTTGATGTAGAATTAACTCTTATAGTGCCATTTATTATAACAATTAAAACTATAAACTTAATTTATTTTATTGAGATTTTATTAACATTTATTTTTATTTTAATTATGGGTTTATATCATGAATGGAATCAAGGAGCTCTTAATTGAATTAATTAGGATAATAGTTAATAATAACATTTAATTTGCATTTAAAAAGTACTGAAACTCAGTTTATCTTAAATAAGAAACAATATATTGTATTTAGTTTCGACCTAAAAGTTAGTCATTATGACCTTATTTAATTGAAACCAAAAAGAGGTAAATCATTGTTAATGATTAAATTGAATAATAATTCCAATTAAAGAAATAAGTTATTCAAGAAAGAACTTCTAATTCATTTCTTTAACGATGAAATTCCGTTAGTATTTCTATATTTATATAGTTTAATAAAACCTTACATTTTCACTGTAAAATTAGAAAAATTTTCTTATAAATATTTAAAGATTTTTAAATCACCTTAGTTGCTTCAAAACTATACTCTTATTAAGCTATTTAAATAAAATAATAATAATAATATTACTAATCAAATAATAATTAATATTAAATAAATTTTTATACTATTATTAAATAAAATTTGAAAAAATTTTGAATGATACTTATAAGTATAATAAATATTTTGACTTCCAAAATACTCTAATCAGCCTTGATCTATATTTTTATAAATTTCACCTCCAAAATATAAAATAAATTTATTAAAATAAATTGATAAAATAGGTATATTCCATATAGATGAAAAAAATAAAGAAAAATTTAAACTACTTAAAGTTTTAATTGTGTATCTTAATTTTATACAAGTTAAAATATAACCTAAAATCATCCCCACTAAGGTTACTATTAATGCTATTAACTTTATTAAAATAGGAAGACAAATAAAATAAGGAGTTTTCATAATTAATCATATTAATAATCTTCCCCCGATATTAATTATTAAAACTAACCTTAACATCCTTTTTAACATAATAAATCTAGATTCTACTAATCTATTTAAAACTAAAAAATTTATATTCCCAATTATTCTATAATATATTAATCGTATTGTATACATTATAGTTAACCCTGTAGAAATAAAAAATATTATATAAATATATAAATTAATATACCCTATACTAATAAATTCTAAAATTAAATCCTTTGAATAAAATCCAGCTATAAAAGGAAACCCACATAAAGATAAATTAGAAATATTAAAAATTACACAAGTTATAGGTATTTGAGTAATTAAATTTCCTATGAATCGAATATCCTGACAATTTATTAAAGAATGAATTATATTCCCAGCACATATAAATAAAGTTGCCTTAAATAAAGCATGAGTTAGTAAATGATAAAAAGATAATAAAGTATCTCCACTAGCTAAAATTCTTATTATTAACCCTAATTGTCTTAATGTAGATAATGCAATAATTTTTTTTAAATCATACTCATAATTAGCCCCTAATCCAGCTATAAACATTGTTATTACCCCAATAAATAATAAAATAAATAATAAATTAGAATTTAATCTATTAAAAAATCGAATTAATAAATAAACCCCAGCAGTAACTAAGGTTGAAGAATGTACCAAAGATGATACAGGAGTAGGAGCAGCTATAGCTGCAGGTAACCATGAAGAAAAAGGGATTTGAGCGCTTTTAGTTATAGCAGCTAAAACTACTATTAAAGAAATAATCATTATATACTTATCATTTTTTATAAATTCTAAATAATAAATAAAATTTCAACTTCCATAATTTAATATTCAAGAGATAGACATTAATAATATAACATCTCCAATTCGATTAGTTATAGCAGTAATTATCCCTGCATTAGCAGATTTAACATTTTGATAATAAATGACTAGACAATAAGACACTAACCCTAATCCATCCCAACCTAACAAAATTCTTAATAAATTTGGACTAATAATCATAAATATTATTGATGTTACAAATAAAAAAATAATTAAAATAAATCGATTCAAATTTATATCTCCATATATATATTCTTTTCTATAAAATATTACTATTGAAGAAATAAATAACACAAAACTCATAAATATTATTGATATTCAATCAAATAATAAAACCATTTCAAAAGAATTATAATTTAAAGTAAATAATTCTATTTCAAAAAAAATCCTATAATCATTAAATATAAATATAAACCTTATAATAAATAATATAACACTAAAAAATATAAATCTTACTCTAAAAATAATACAAATTGAAATTACCTAAAATAATTCATTATATCTCTGATTCCACAAATCAATATTTTTATTAAACTACTTAGATTAAATTCAAACTAATAAATCTCCTTTTAAAATAAATAAATTTAAAGGTAATCAATGCAATATTAATAATAAATATTCACGAATAGAGCCTATAGAAAATGAATACAAACCAGAATAAAACCTACCATGTTGGCTATAAGAATATAAAAATAAGGAATAACCAGCACTAAAAAAAGATATAATTATTAATGAAATCATCAAAATTTTACTTCAACTAATTAGTGAACTTAATAATATTACTTCTCTTAACAAATTTAAAGAAGGAGGAGCAGCTATATTAGAAGCTCTTAATAAAAATCACCAAAATCTTATTCTAGGTATTAAATTAATTAATCCCTTATTGATAAATAACCTACGACTTATAACTCGTTCATAAGAAATATTAGCTAAACAAAATATTCCAGAAGAACATAATCCATGGGCTACTATTATTCCTAAAGCCCCAATTAATCCCCAATAATTAATTGTTATAATACCCCCAATTACAAGCCTCATATGGGCTACAGAAGAATAAGCAATTAAAGATTTTATATCTCTTTGACGCAAACAAACTAATGAAATTAAACAACCCCCAATTATTCTAATTAACATAAAATAACTATTTATTATACTAATTACATCTTGGAATAAAATTATTAAACGAATTATACCATAACCCCCTAATTTTAGTATAACTCCTGCTAAAATTATGGACCCTCTAATAGGTGCTTCTACATGAGCTTTAGGTAGTCATAAATGAAATAAATATATAGGAAATTTTACAAGAAAAACAATATTACACCTAAAATATAAATAAATATTATTATAATTCAATAAATTTAATAAACAAAACCTTAATCTATTTCTCTTATTAAAAATATAAAAAATACCTACTAATAGAGGTAAAGAAGCGAGTAAAGTATAAAATAATAAGTATAATCCTGCTTGAATACGCTCAGGTTGATATCCCCAACCTAAAATTAATAATAATGTTGGAATTAACCTTATCTCAAAAAATAAATAAAATAAAAATAAATTCAAACATGAAAAAGTTAAAATTAATACTAATAACATAATATTAATTAAAATTATAAATAAATACTTATTGTACATATTTTTAACCTTTAATCTAGCTAAAATTATTAAAGAACAAATTCAAATCCTCAAAATAATTAATAAAATTCTCAATAAATCTACACCTATAAAAAATCTAATATTAGAATAAAAATCTAATCAATTAAATATAAAAATAACTATAAATATTATATAAAAGTATACTAATTGACCTAACCAAAATCTTTTAAAATTTAAAGGAATTATAAATAATATTATAATAATAACTTTTATCATAATATATTAAATCTTTGAAAATAATCATTACCATGAGTACGAATAATAGAAACTAAAATAGAAAGACCTAAAACCCCTTCTCTAACAACTATAATTATAAAAATTATTAAAAAATATATCTCATAATTAAAATTTAAAAGTATAAAAAATAAACCTAATAATAATGATATCATGATAAATTCTAACCTTAATAGTATTATTAAAAAATGTTTACATATTATACAAAAAACAACTAAACCAATTAAATATATCACTAAAAAAATAAACTTAATTAAAATAAGTTTTAATAATTTAATAAAAATATTGATTTTGTAAATCAAAAATAAGAATCACTTTTAAAACTTCAGAAAAAAATAAATTATTTATCATTAATCTCCAAAATTAATATTTTCATTAAACTATTTTCTGCATTACTATAATAATTATATTAATAATAACTCTTAGAATAATATTTTTATTTATAAAACACCCTATCTCAATAGGAATAACTCTATTAATACAAACATTAATAACTTCTTTATTAATAAATTCTTTATTAATAAATGCTTGATTTTCATATATTATACTATTAGTAATAATTGGAGGACTATTAATTTTATTTATTTATATAACAAGATTAGTATCTAATGAAAAATTTAAATTCAATCCTATAATTTTATTTTTAAATTTTTCTATTTTAATAATAATAATAATTATAAATTTTAATGAAAAATTTAATTTAACTATTTTAAATAAAACAAGCATTATATTTATTTATAATTTAAATAATAATTTTAGAAAATTTATTTTATCAAATTCTATAATTATAATTTTAATAATTATTTATTTACTAATTACTATAATTGCTGTTGTTAAAATTTCAACTTTTAAATCCGGTCCTTTACGACAAAAATTCTAATGAAAACACCCATCCGACTTATATCCCCTATTACAAAAATTATTAATAATTCATTAATTGATCTACCATCACCATCCAATATTTCAGTATGATGAAATTTTGGAAGACTTTTAGGATTATGCTTAATAATTCAAATCCTTACAGGAATCTTTCTAGCAATACACTACACCGCTAATATTGATATAGCATTTAATAGAGTTGTACATATTTGCCGTGATGTCAATAATGGATGATTAATTCGAACTTTACATGCTAATGGTGCAAGATTTTTTTTTATTTGTATTTATGCTCATATTGGACGAGGAATATACTATAATTCTTATAATTTAATGCATACTTGATTAATTGGTGTTTTAATTCTATTTATTACAATAGCAACAGCTTTCCTAGGATATGTACTACCTTGAGGACAAATATCTTTTTGAGGGGCTACAGTTATTACTAACTTGCTATCTGCTATCCCATATTTAGGAATATCAATTGTACAATGATTATGAGGAGGATTTGCTGTTGATAATGCGACATTAACTCGATTTTTTACATTACATTTTTTATTTCCTTTTATTATTACAGCTATAGTAATAATTCACCTTTTATTTTTACATCAAACAGGATCTAATAACCCATTAGGGACTAATAGAAATATTGATAAAATTCCATTTCATCCTTATTTTTCTTATAAAGACCTTCAAGGATACTTAGTAATAATTACTTGTCTAATATTTATTACTTTAACAAACCCATATATACTTGGAGATCCAGATAATTTTATTCCAGCAAATCCTTTATCTACTCCTGTTCACATTCAACCAGAATGATACTTTTTATTCGCTTATGCTATTTTACGATCAATCCCAAATAAATTAGGAGGAGTAATCGCTCTTGTTCTATCAATTGCTATTTTGATTATTTTACCATTTACTAATAAAATAAATATACAAAGATCTCAATTTTATCCTATTAATAAAATTTTATTTTGATCAATAGTAACTATAATTATTCTATTAACTTGAATTGGAGCTCGACCTGTTGAAGATCCTTACATTATTACAGGACAAATTTTAACTATTCTTTACTTTTTATACTATATCATTAATCCTATTACTTTTAAAATTTGAGATAAAATTATTTTTAACTAATTAATGAACTTGTAAAAGTGTATATTTTGAAAATATAAAAAAGAGTAAATTCTCTATTAATTTTTACTAAAATATATTAACTACGCTAAATAAATATAAATAAATACTATTACACCAAAATAAAAAACAGACAAATTTAAAGAAATAGGTAAAAACCTTTTTCAAGCTAAATATATTAACTTATCATAACGATATCGTGGTAATGTCCCACGAACCCAAATCCAAAAAAATGATATAAATACTAATTTAATAAAAAACATTAAAGATCATAAATTTCCACCTATAAAAATTATTACACATATTATTCTTATAAATAAAATTGAAGCATACTCAGCCAAAAAAATTAAAGCAAATCCTCCTCCTCTATACTCAACATTAAACCCAGAAACTAACTCAGATTCTCCTTCTGCAAAATCAAAGGGGGTTCGATTAGTTTCAGCTAAAGATGAAATTACCCATATTAAACACAAAGGAAAAGTAAAAATTAATAATCATAAATAAACTTGAATTTTATAAAAATCTAAAACTTTTAATCTTATAATTAAAAACAAAAAAGATACTAAAATAATAAAAAGACTTACTTCATAAGAAATAGTCTGAGCAACAGCTCGAAGCCTCCCCAATAAAGAATAATTAGAATTAGATGATCAACCCGCAATTATAATAGTATAAACACTAAGACTAGAACAACATAAAAAAAATAATACTCTTATATTAAAATTAAATAAAATTCTAAAAAAAGGTATACATAACCATAAAGAAAGAGCTAAAAATAAATTTAAAATAGGAGAAAAATAATATAAATTAAAATTTGATATTAAAGGATAAACATTCTCTTTTCTAAATAACTTAATTGCATCTGAAAAAGGTTGAATAACCCCTATAAATCCTACTTTATTAGGTCCTTTACGAATTTGGATATATCCTAAAACCTTTCGTTCTAATAAAGTCAAAAATGCTACCCCTACTAATACTATAATTACTATAATAACCATTCTAACTCAACTTAATAAGACATCAACATAAAACAAGTATTATTTGTATATTATACATAATTAAATTCTAAATTTAATGCACTATTCTGCCAAAATAACTATTCAATTTTAAATAAATTTTATTAATATTTGGTCCTTTCGTACTAAAATATTAAAATTTATTAAAGATAGAAACCAACCTGGCTCACGCCGGTCTAAACTCAGATCATGTAAAATTTTAAAGGTCGAACAGACCTAACCATTTAGCTACTACACCAAATTTTTATTTTAATCCAACATCGAGGTCGCAATCTCTTTTTTCGATTTGAACTCTTTAAAAGAATTACGCTGTTATCCCTTAGGTAATTTAATCTTTTAATCATAAATAATGGATCAATAAATCATTTATTAATGTTTTAATTCAAAAAAAGTTAATTAAATTTTTCTATCACCCCAATAAAATACTCATGTATAATAAAATTATTAATAAATAAAAAAAATCATTATACCAAAGTATAAAACTCTAAAGGGTCTTCTCGTCTTTTAATTAAATTTAAGCTTTTTAACTTAAAAATAAAATTCTTAAAAAATAAGTTAGAGACAGTAATTTTCTCGTCAAATCATTCATACAAGCTTCCAATTAAGAAACTAATTATTATGCTACCTTTGTACAGTCAAAATACTGCAGCCATTTAATTATTCAGTGGGCAGATCAGACTTTAAATTATAATCAAAAAGACATGTTTTTATTAAACAGGCGAAAAATTATTTTGCCGAATTCCTTTAACTCACATTTTTATAAATAAAAATATTACAAAATATAATACTAATTTTATCATTTTTTCTTTTAATTACAAATTAGTTAAAATAATTGAATAAATAATATAAAATATAATAAATCTAATTCTTAATTAAATTAATTATAACATACTAATAAAGATAAAAATTTCTACTCCTACTTTTATTAAAACACTTATTATTTATATAAATATTTAATTTAGCTTATCCCAAATTAAATAAATAATTAAATATATAAAATATAAAATAATATTTTATAAAATTAATCATTAAAATTAAACTCTTTTCTTCAATAACTAGATATATTAAAACTCGAATAACATTTCATTTCTATTAATTTATTTATAATATTTATTTTACAATAAAAAATATAAATTAATATCTCTTATTAATTCGAGATAATTATATAAATAATTATTATTTAATAAACCCTGATACACAAGGTACTAAAAATATTATTCTTTTAATTATATAAATAAATTCTATTACTATACTAGTCAACTATCATTATAATAATTTTTTCATTAAAATTAATAAAATAAAATATACTTTTATAAGAAATTAAAAATAACTCAATATATTCAAATTAAATTGACTTAACAATTTTCTTTTTAATGTAAATAAAAAGCTTAACAAGCTCTAATTCGTCCAACTAGATTCACTTTCCAGTAAATCTACTTTGTTACGACTTATTTCATTTTAAATGAAAGCGACGGGCAATATGTACATATTTTAGAGCTAAATCATACTTTTAGTAAATATTACCTTCAAATCCAATTTCCTTTTTACCTTAAATAATAAGTCCATAATTTTAATTATTGTAATCCATTAATTCTTAATTATACACTACATCTTGATTTGATTTTATTTAAAATAATAAATTATAAATATTTTATTTCTTTTAAAAAATTTAACTACAACGATATATAAATTTATAAATTAAGTTAATTTACTCGTGGAATATCAATTTATATTAACAGATTCCTCTGAAAAGACTAAAATACCGCCAAAATCTTTAAATTTAGAGAAATTAACTGTTACTAATCTAATACTTATTTACATTTTAATAATAGGGTATCTAATCCTAGTCTTTTATAAAATTTAATAATTAATTTAATAAAATAAGAATACTAACCTTTAAAATTTCACTTAATAAAAATTAATTTTAACTTCCTTAAATAAATTTATTATAATATTGATAAATATTAATTGTTTAATCTGTATAACCGCAACTGCTGGCACAAATTTTGTTTAAACTTTTACATATTACTAATTCTAAGTTTCCTTAATTATTAAAACTAACTACTACAACTATAATCTTTAAATAAAAATTCATATGTAATATATATGCATACTAATATTTTAAGCTAGAATAAAACTTTTTTAACCCCTTTTTTTTATTAAATCTTTTATACTAAAGTATAACAAAATATACTTTAAATTTTATAAAATAATTTTAGATATTAAATAATCAAAATTCCAAAACAAATCCAAACTCTTTAAGAAACCCATCTAATCAATACCTAAAGTTCTAGAAAAATAAATCTAAAAAATCAAACCAGCCATTGAACT